GAATAGGTCCATTTATTTATATATTTATTGTATTTTATTAATTAATATATATTTCTTAAAACATATACTTATAGACTCCCTATCCCTATTAAGTATATATATACTCACTTAGGTATACTTAGTATAATATAACAATTATATATGAATTATAAGATATCTTTATAACAATATAAGGTTCAAATATAAAACAATAAATATAACAATAAATAACAGGTACAAATATTAAATCGAGGTACCCATTCTATGATAACTCTCAACAGTCTCCCCTCCATTTTTGTGCCTTTAGTGGGCTTAGTATTTCCGGCAATTGCAATGGCTTCTTTATCTCTTTATGTTCAAAAAAACAAGATTTTTTAGATACAACAAGGACAAATCTTATATATATATATATTTTTTTTTCAAGACTTACTTGGATCATAACACGGATATCTATTTAGTAAAATATGGTATAATATGCGGCTTCCTTCGGGCATAAGCTCTTATGTATGTGTAAACATGATAAATGAATTATAACTATTTTCAAATAGATCGGGATCGGGGAGAATTTCTGAAATGTAAAGTAAATATATCTATATGTATTAGGAAATCATATGAAAGGGATGTTATTATTTTAGTTTGGATCTAAGAAATTCGATGAATTATCCCTAAAGGTTCACATCATAATAGTGCTGGTTGATGAGAGTTACTTCGGAAACAAAAAAAAGTAAAAAAAAAATTATTTTTGTTATTCTCCCAATTCCAATAAAATGAAACTAGGTCTAGTTAGAGTATGAGTTGGCGATCAGAACGTATATGGGTAGAACTTATAGCGGGGTCTCGAAAAACAAGTAATTTCTGTTGGGCCTTTATTCTTTTTTTAGGTTCATTAGGGTTTTTATTGGTTGGAACGTCCAGTTATTTTGGTAGGAATTTTATATCTTTATTTCCTTCTCAGCAAATCATTTTTTTTCCACAAGGTATCGTGATGTCTTTCTATGGGATCGCAGGTCTTTTTATTAGCTCCTATTTGTGGTGCACAATTTCGTGGAATGTAGGTAGTGGTTATGATCGATTCGATATAAAAGAGGGCATAGTGTGTATTTTTCGTTGGGGATTTCCTGGAAAAAATCGTCGCATATTCCTCCGATTCCTTATGAAAGACATTCAGTCCATCAGAATAGAAATTAAAGAGGGTATTTATGCTCGTCGTGTCCTTTATATGGAAATAAAAGGACAAGGAGCCATTCCCTTGACTCGTACTGATGAGAATTTTACTCCACGAGAGATTGAGCAAAAAGCTGCTGAATTGGCCTATTTCTTGCGTGTACCAATTGAAGTATTTTGAAAAAAGGAACTGAAGAATGAATACTTTGCAAGAGATAAAAAACTCAAGAATCATCTTTTTTTCTATAGCATAACTTAACTGAAGTTTCTTCAGAACGCTTACTCGAGCCAAAGCAAACGTATATGAAACAATTCTAAAACTAAATTGTTTATGTCCACAATTTTTTTTATGCGTATGTAAATCCACTTAACTCAATTCAGTAACAAATCTAAATGATAGATTCATCATATATCAAAACAAAACATTTCATCATAAAGTAAAGAATTTTTTTTCTAAATATTTGATATTTTGATAGAACGGGAGTTCTTTCGTCTCGAAATCCGACTACTATAAATTTGAAGAGGGCTCTTTCTTATTCTATATTCTTTCTAAATTCAAGGACTAACCGCTGTACTGAATCACAAAAAAATCCGGAAATACATCGATGACTTGTAATAGAACTTATGCTTGATAGAAATATTAGTATCATATAGAGTCGACGAATGAGGTGCGTTCATTAAAAATTTTAAAATTCACAGACGAAAAAATGGCAAAAAAGAAAGTATTAATTTCCCTTCTATATCTTGCATCTATAGTATTTTTGCCTTGGTGGATCTCTCTCTCATTTAATAAAAGTCTAGAATCTTGGTTTACTAATTGGTGGAATACTAGGCAATCCGAAATTTTTTTGAATGATATTCAAGAAAAGAGTATTCTAAAAGAATTCATAGACTTAGAGGAACTCTTACGTTTGGACGAAATGATAAAGGAATACCCGGAAACACATTTACAAAAGCCTCGCATCGAAATCTACAAAGAAACGATCCAATTGATCAAGATGCACAACGAGGATCGCATCCATACAATTTTACACTTCTCGACAAATATAATCTGTTTCGGTATTCTAAGTGGTTATTCTATTCTAGGTAATGAAGAACTTGTTATTCTTAACTCTTGGTTTCAAGAATTCCTATACAACTTAAGCGACACAATAAAAGCTTTTTCTATTCTTTTATTAACGGATTTATGTATAGGATTCCATTCGCCCCACGGTTGGGAATTAATGATTGGCTCTGTCTACAAAGATTTTGGATTTGCTCATAATGATCAAATTATATCCGGTCTTGTTTCTACTTTTCCAGTCATTTTAGATACAATTTTTAAATATTGGATCTTTCGTTATTTAAATCGTGTATCTCCTTCACTTGTAGTGATTTATCATTCAATGAATGACTGAAAAGTGATCGAACGATCCAATTATAATATTTGTTACTTTGTACATAAGCAAAACATTCAAAATTGTACTTACTACCCATCCAAGGGATTCCTCCAATATTCCAGTAAAATTATTTATATTTAATATTTAAGTAAATAGCAAAATTATAGATAGGGAACTATACTAGCGACCTACCTAATTTTATTGTAGAAATTTTCGGGATCAATGATTGGACCATGCAAACTAAAAATACCTTTTCTTGGATAAAGAAAGAGATTACTCGATCCATTTCCGTATCGCTCATGATATATATACTAACCCAGGCACCCCTTTCAAATGCATATCCCATTTTTGCACAGCAGGGTTATGAAAATCCACGAGAAGCGACTGGCCGTATTGTATGTGCCAATTGCCATTTAGCTAATAAACCCGTGGATATCGAGGTTCCACAAGCGGTACTTCCTGATACTGTATTTGAAGCAGTTGTTCGAATTCCTTATGATCTGCAACTGAAACAAGTTCTTGCTAATGGTAAAAAAGGAGCTTTGAATGTCGGGGCTGTTCTGATTTTACCCGAGGGGTTTGAATTAGCCCCTCCCGATCGTATTTCGCCCGAGATTAAAGAAAAGATAGGAAATCTGTCTTTTCAGAGCTATCGTCCCACTAAAAAAAATATTCTTGTGATAGGTCCGGTTCCTGGTCAGAAATATAGTGAAATCACCTTTCCTATTCTTTCCCCGGACCCCGCTACTAAGAAAGATGTGCACTTCTTAAAATATCCCATATATGTAGGCGGGAACAGGGGAAGGGGTCAGATTTATCCCGACGGGAGCAAGAGTAACAATAATGTTTATAATGCTACAGCAGCAGGTATAGTAAGCAAAATAATACGAAAAGAAAAAGGGGGGTACGAAATAACCATAGCGGATGCATCGGATGGACGTCAAGTGGTTGATATTATCCCTCCAGGACCGGAACTTCTTGTTTCAGAGGGCGAATCCATCAAACTTGATCAACCATTAACGAGTAATCCTAATGTGGGTGGATTTGGTCAGGGAGATGCGGAAATAGTACTTCAAGATCCATTACGTGTCCAAGGTCTTTTGCTCTTCTTGGCATCTGTTATTTTGGCACAAATCTTTTTGGTTCTTAAAAAGAAACAGTTTGAGAAGGTTCAATTGTCCGAAATGAATTTCTAGATCTGCGGATTTATCAACATCAAGCTCTAAAAATAAACAAATTTTTGTTGGGAATTATGTATGATCAAAAAAATTTTGCTTATTTCTATTCTTTATTCTACCGGATTTCGGGAATTACTTAATACCGCATTCCTGGTCATAGTATATTGTGAAGGCGACTGTTTTACTTAACTCTTCTTTATTTATTTGTTTTTTCAATCCAAATTGAAACGGTATGATATAGAATGAATCAATAGTTTTATATTTGACTAAAATCAAAACAAAAGATAAATAAAATCAAAACAAAAGATAAATAAGCGGAGAATAGAAACCAAAGTATAAATGAGAGGAACAAAGGATTTTAGGGGAGATTGTTCGTCTCCTAGTCCTTGACACAAGAAACGGAATTTTACCCAACCCTTTCTTGTGTCGAATTAATAAAGATTCTCGATCCCGTTCGTAAAAAATGGATATTTGTAGTTTTCATTTTTTTTTTTTTTTTTTTTATATAGGTTTATTTTATCATAACCCTTTTTTAGATTTCTTACGTAACATAGTGGTAGTGGACAAATAAATATAGGTCAATTTATTGAGCAATATAGAACTTCTTCAATTTCAACGAACTTATAAAAAAAAAATTTCACTTTTATGAGATTAAATATTTATTAGATTAAATGGAGTAAGGTTCTATTCTATTAGTATAGTAAAGTAGTATAGTAAAGGGTTTGCATGATATCTGATTGATAGAAATATATTCTATTTATATATAATTGTGAGTCATCCAAAAAGGGTAAATCGAGTGATTCCTTCTTTGTTTTAAGTATTGACAGATACTATTGAGTAACAGATGTTCTGAATCAATTAACGAAGTTCATTTTTTAAAAACATCATCAGAAAAGGTGGAGGTTTTTGAAACATTTCTAAAAAAAAAAAATATTATGATTATTAAGAACTCAACGGGACTTACCCCCTCTTTCCTTGTCTGATTCGAGGGGGATCCCGTTGAGTTCTTATGCTTTCATGTCTACAACTCAGTTCATCCGATTATTACAGGGATGAACCTAATCCGGAATATGAACCATAAAAGAAAATACCGATTAAACCGATCACAAGAATACCGGCTACAGTACCTATTATCCAAAGAGGAATCCTTCCAGTAGTATCGGCCATTTGTCCTACTTTCCTCCACATTTTATCAAGTGGTCATGCTAGAGACATAAACAGCCATAGATAATTATGAGATGATATCTTTCCGAATGGGATAAGAGAATTCCTACTATCTATTCTTTTTTTATTTTAATTA